TTTTTTTATTGTTTTGTTTTAGACGAAAATTAATTAATGCGTCACATAAAATTAAGTATAACGATTTCATTACTTTTTTTTGTATTTTTTTTTAAAAAATAAAAAGTTAAATTTATGAAAAATATTGTCAAATTTTGTCAAAAAATCATGATTTTTTGCAGATTTTTTTTTTTTCATTCAAATTTCACGTTCAGCCTTCTTTTTCTTTATAATAAAATATTTTATTATTAGTATGAAGAAATCATAAATATCATTTATATGGTTGGGTATTATGTACATATGTGGCACCACTTTTAGGTTTCAATATCACAGTAGGCTTATTTTATTCATTTTTTATTTAGAATCATAATCCAAATTTTGGCCTATATCTTCATTAGATATGAAGTGATAAGCTGCATTGTTCGCAGCTAGTAAAATTTTACTTACGAAATTCTGTGAGAAATTTTATTAACAATAAAGAAACATTAAAATTTTCTAAAACTAATGCATATTTTATTAATATGTTTTTTATTTTATGTGAATAAACAGTTATATGATTAATTAAATATAAAAAATTTTTTTTTTTTTTTTATTTTTTTAAAATTATTTTTTTTTTTTATATTATTTTTTATTTTATTATTTATTTTTTATTTTTTTATTTTTTTTTTTTTTTTATTTTTATTTTTATTTATTTTTTAATTTTTTTTTTTAAATTAAATTTTTTAAATAATTTTTTTTTATTTAAATTTTATTATTTTTTTTTTTTTTTAAAAAAAATTTTAATAAAATATTTATGTTTTTATTTTTTTTTGATTTTTTCAACAAATTTTGTCAAATTTTGTCAAAAAATCATGATTTTTTGCAGATTTTTTTTTTTTCATTCAAATTTCACGTTCAGCCTTCTTTTTCTTTATAATAAAATATTTTATTATTAGTATGAAGAAATCATAAATATCATTATACCAAAAAAAAAATAAGATGAATATTATTAATTTTATTAATATTAATATATTTGTTTTTATTAAACATCTATTATATATATTATATATTTATTAATAATAAGTTATTTAATTTAATTATTATAATTTATATGTTGTTTTCATATTATTAATAAAATATTTTATTATAAATGTTTAATCATTTATTTTAAACTAACAAAAAAATAATTAATTAAAAGTCTGAAATGAATATACCTATTTAAACTAAATTTATGGGGGGGGATAGATTTCTATATTTGTATTTATTTTAATATAGTTTAATAATTGTTTAATTGATTGTCTACATTTATATATATTTTTATTAAGGTATTTATTCAGTTCTTAAAATTTTGTACCATGGGGGATAGATTTTTTGGTTGGGGAGAGTGATAACAGTACCATGAGGCTCATTTTGTCAGTAAATAAATAATTTAATTTAATTTTGTTTAATTTGGTTAACTTTTTTCTTGTATTTTTTTACATTTTTCTTTTTTTTAGTTTTAAAAAAATTTTTTGGTTATTTGTTTTGCTGGGATGGGTGTGCCTGTTTAAGCTAAATTTATCGGGGGGGGATAGATTTTTTTGGTTGGGGAGAGTGATAACAGTACCATGAGGCTCATTTTGTCAGTAAATAAATAATTTAATTTAAATTTTTTTACATTTTTCTTTTTTTTAGTTTTAAAAAAATTTTTTGGTTATTTGTTTTGCTGGGATGGGTGTGCCTGTTTAAGCTAAATTTATCGGGGGGGGATAGATTTTTTTGGTTGGGGAGAGTGATAACAGTACCATGAGGCTCATTTTGTCAGTAAATAATTTGATTCTTGTTAGTTAGTTAATTTAATTATTTTTTTGCATGTAAATTTTTGTAAGTTTAATTTCTCTAAATGGGTAAATTTTTATTTTCAGTGCTTAGTTTTTATTTGTTTTAATATTTTAATAAGAGGAATTTATTTATGTCAGAATAATTTTGTGCCAGCATTCGCGGTTATACATTTTGTTTAAATTAACTTTTTCAGTTTGCAGGTTTTTTATTAATTTATTTTATTTAGGTGAAATTTATATTTATTAATTTTTTTTAACTGTTTAAGCTTTTTACAAACCAGGATTAGATACCCTGTTATTTCGATTAATTTTTTATTTCTGGGTAGTAAATTTTATTTGAAATTCAATGGATCTGGCGGTTTTTAAATCTTTTCAGAGGAACCTGTAGTTTAAATGATAATCCACGATTAATTTTACTTTTCTTTTCTTGTATATCTCTGTCGTTGAATGTAATGAAAATTTATTTTCTTCTTTTTTTTTAAAATTTATGTTAGGTCAAGGTGCAGTTATAGTAAAGTTTCTATGGGTTACTTTTATTTTTGTTAGTGGATATTTTTTTTGTTGAATTTTTTTTGAACTTGGATTTGAAAGTAATTTTTTTTATTAAATTTTTTGAATTTAGCTCTTAATTATGTACATATCGCCCGTCACTCTCATAAATTGAGATAAGTCGTAACAAAGTAGATGTACTGGAAGGTGTATCTAGAATCAGGCTTGTGAAAATTTTTATTTACAATAAAATATCTTGTTGTTCGATTCAACAGAGCTTGAGTTTTTTTTTTTTTTTTTTTTTTTTTTTTTTTTTTTTTATTAAAAGTTTATTTTTCTGTTCATTATTTTATTTTACCAAATTTTTTTTAATTTAGTTTATTTTACTGTAAGGGGGATATTTTAAAACTTTTTGAAGGTGAATTTTTTTTTTTACCTTTTGTATCAGGGTTGATTAATTTTTTAAACTTATTTTTTTTTCCCGAATTGTTTTGGGATCTAAATATTTTTGTATTTTATCGTTGAATATATAATTGAAAATTTTATTTAGTTTTGAAATGAAAGACGTTCAATTTAGTATCTGGTTGCTTGAGAATTTAATTTAATTAAGGATATCTATCTATTTATTTATTTTTATTTTTTTGATTTCTAATTTTTAGGGGGATAAGCTCTTAATTTTTATTATAATTTTTTTTTGTTTATTTTTTTGTAGGATTAGTATTTTCCATCATTTTGATTTTTTAAAAAATTATTTTTTTTTTAATTTTTTATTTAATTTATTATTGAGCTTTTTTATTTAATTTTTTTTTTATTTAACAATGATTAAATTAGTAAAATTAAATCTTTTATATATGAACTCGGCAAGTTTTGTTTTCGCCTGTTTATCAAAAACATGTCTTCTAGTTTTTTTTGGAAGTCTGGCCTGCTCAATGAATATTTTTAAATAGCCGCAGTATTTTAACTGTGCAAAGGTAGCATAATAATTAGTCTTTTAATTGAGGTCTGGAATAAATGGTTAAACGAGAAACATACTTTATCTATAAAACTTTTTTGAATTTATTTTTTAAGTTAAAATTCTTAAATTTTTTAGAGGGACGATAAGACCCTATAGATCTTTAAAATATTTTATTTTTTTTTTTTTGGTTGTTTTACATTAAAATTTTTTTTATTTTTTGGTTGGGGTGATAGACAAAATTTTAAACTTTGTTTTTTTTTTACATTTATTTATGTGTTTTTTGATCCTTTTTTATGATTTTAAGATAAAGATACCTTAGGGATAACAGCGTTATTTATTTGGAGAGTTCTTATCGATAAATAAGTTTGCGACCTCGATGTTGGATTAATTTTTGTTTGTGGGGTAGGTTTTACAAAACTGGGTCTGTTCGACCTTTAAAAATTTACATGATCTGAGTTCAAACCGGTGTAAGCCAGGTTGGTTTCTATCTTCTTATTATTTTTTCTGATTAGTACGAAAGGACTTTTGGAGGGTAAAATTTATTACTAATTTGGCAGATAAAGTGCTTTAAATTTAGAATTTGATAATGTGATTTTTTACAGTTAGTAGATGTTTTTTTTTAGATTACTTTTTTTGTTTTTGTTTGTCCTTTTGGGGGTGGCTTTTTTTACTTTATTTGAGCGTAAAGTTCTTGGGTATATCCAGTTTCGTAGGGGTCCAAATAAGGTTGGGTTTTTAGGGTTGCTTCAACCTTTTTCTGATGCTATTAGGCTTTTTAGAAGGGAGGTTTATTTTCTTGTTTTTGGTAATTATTTTATTTATTATTTTATTCCTGTTATTGGTTTATCTATCTCTTTATTATTTTGGTTTCTTTATCCTTTTTTTTTTAATTTGGTTTCTTTTGTTTATGGTCTTCTATTTTTTTTGTGTGTGTCTGGTTTGGGGGTTTATATTATTATAATTTCTGGTTGGAGTTCAAATTCTGTATATTCTATACTTGGGTGTTTACGTTCTGTAGCTCAAAGAATTTCTTATGAGGTTTGTTTTTTTTTAATTATTATTTGTTTTATTTTGTTTTCTGGAAGTTTTAATTTAGTTGATTATTATTTCATGCAGTTTTATATTTGGTTTTTTTTTTTAGGGTTTCCTTTGTTTTTTATTTTTTTTTCTTGTTGTTTAGCTGAGACAATACGAGCTCCTTTCGATTTTTCTGAGGGTGAGTCTGAACTCGTTTCTGGATTTAATGTTGAGTATAGATCTTTTAGTTTTTCTTTATTTTTTTTGTCTGAGTATAGAAACATAATGTTTATGAGTTTTTTTTGTGTAATTTTTTTTTTTGGTTCTGATTTGATAAGATTTTTTTTTTTTTTAAGGTTTGTTTTTTTGGTGTTTTGTTTTATTTGAATTCGTGGTTCTTTCCCTCGTTATCGCTATGATAAACTTATATATTTATCTTGGAGGTGTTTCTTGCCTGTAGTCTTGAATTATATAGTTTTTTTTGTTTCTTTGAAAGTTTTAATATTTTTCATTTTTTTTAGTAAAGTTAATAGATTAATTTATCTTTTTTATGTTTTCAAGACATAACACCTTTTTTTGGTTTATCAACTATTTATTTAATTTTAATTATATTATCTCAGATTTTTGTATTTATTGGTATCAATATAAATATTGAGAAGTAAACGATAGTAAGAATTTGTCCCGTTAATATGTAAGGTTCTTCAACTGGTCGTATACCAATTCATGTTAATAGAATAAATGTGTTAATGAAAATTCAGAATAAGATTTTGTTAGTAGGATATATTTTTGTTCTTTGGAATTTGTTTTTTATTGAAAATGGTAGAGATAATAGGATTATGATTGATATTGCTAGTGCAATTACTCCTCCTAGTTTGCTGGGAATAGATCGTAGGATGGCATAGGCAAATAAAAAATATCATTCTGGTTGGATGTGGATGGGGGTAATTATTGGGTTAGCTGGTGTGAAATTTTCTGGGTCTATTGTAATATATGGGTTAGTATTAATGATGAAAGCGAAAATTGATATTGTTATTACTATTCCTAGAATATCTTTAATAGAAAAATAAGGGTGGAAGGGAATTTTATCAATGTTATTTTTTGTTCCTAGTGGATTTGATGATCCTGTTTCGTGAAGAAAAATGAGATGGGTAACTACTAGTATTCTTAAAATAAATGGTAAGATAAAGTGGAATGAGAAGAATCGGTTAAGAGTTGGATTATCAACTGCAAATCCCCCCCATATTCATTTTACGATTATATCTCCTATGTATGGGATAGCTGAAATTAAGTTTGTAATTACTGTTGCTCCCCAAAATGACATCTGTCCTCATGGTAATACATAACCTAAAAACGCTGTTGCTATTAAGGTTAGTAAAATAATTGTTCCTGAAATTCATGTTTTTTTTAATTTAAATGATCCATAATATATACCTCGTCCTGCATGTAAAAAGGTTAATAGGAAGAAGAGTGAGGCGCCATTTGCATGAATGTTTCGTATTATTCACCCGTAGTTTACATCTCGTGTAATGTGAATTACACTCTTGAATGCATTGTTAATATTTGGTGTATAGTGTATTGATAAAAAAATTCCTGTGACGATTTGTATTATTAAACATAATCCCAGTAATGAACCAAAGTTTCATCATGTTGAGATATTGGACGGTGAAGGCAGATCAATAATAAAATCATTAATTGGTGTTATTTTGCGTTTTGGTTTAAACATAAGTTTTTTTTAGGGGTCCTTCAAATGTTCTTGCGATATTTGTAACAATAATTATGGTGAGTAATAGAATCATTATAATTATAATTGTAACGTTTATTTTATTTAAATTGAAAAATTTTATTGTATGTTTAGTTTCTTCTTTTTGCATCATTATTATTTTTTTTTCTGTAATTTTATTAATTTGTTCTATTGATATTTCTTTTATTATAATGATCATCAAGATTATAATAACTATGGTTATAATAATTTGTTTAGTTGAAATTCTAAATTTTTCGTTTGATGCGATTCTTGATATATATATGAATATAATTATTATTCCTCCAATGATTGTGATAAATAAGATATATGCAAATCATGATATGTTAGATTCTTTAAATATTTTGTTGGATACAAGGATTGTTTGAACTATCAGCATAGCACCTATTGATAGTGGATGTTTTGTGGTTGTTGTAATAGCTGAAATTAAAATAATTATTTTTCTTATTATTCAGTAAGTATTTTAATCAAAATATTAGTTTTGGAGACTAAAGATGTAATAATTTTCTTTACTGATTTTATTTGTATCTCTTTTTGTTTAAAAGTAATTTATCTAATTTTGGTTTACAAGACCAATGTTTTTTTTAAACTATTTAAACACTTATGTTAAGATTTTTTATTTTTATTTCTGGTATTTTTAGATTATTTTTAGTTCGTAAGCATTTTCTTTTATCTCTTTTAAGACTTGAATTTGTAATTTTATCCGTTTTTTTTTTTATGTATTATTTTTTTTATTTTTGTTTTTTTGATTTTTTTTTTGGTATTTTTTTTTTGGTGTTAGGTGTTTGTGAAGGTGTTTTGGGTCTTTCTTTAATTGTTTGTCTTTTTCGTAAGTCTGACAGATGCTATGTTGATAATTTGGTATTATGTTAAAATTTATTTTTTATGTTTTTTTTTTGATCCCTCTTTCTTATTTTAATTTTTGGTCGGTTTACATTTATGGGTTTTTTTTTTTTTTTTTTTTTTTTTTTTTTTTTTTTTTTAATTGTTTATTTTTTGAAGGTGTTTCTTTTGTTTCTTATATTTTTGGTTTAGACAGTGTTTCTTATCTTTTTTGTAGTTTGAGAATTTGAATTTGTGTTTTGATGCTTTGTTCTATGATTCGTAGAAAAGTGTCTTTTGGTTCATTTTATTTGTTTTGTGTTGGTTTTCTTTTATTAATACTTTTTTTTGTGTTTTTAGTGATGGATTTTTTTTATTTTTATTTTTTTTTTGAGGGTTCTTTAATTCCTGTTTTTCTAATTATTTTTGGTTGGGGGTTGCAACCTGAACGTTTGGCTGCTGGATTCTATTTTATTTTTTATACTCTTTTTGTTTCTTTCCCTTTTCTTTTATGTATTCTTTACATTCATTCTTTTTTTGGTTCTTTTTTCTATTTTTTTGATTTTAGGTTAGTAGGTGATTTTTTTATATTTTTTATTTTATTTTCTTTTTTGGTCAAGTTTCCTTTGTTTGGTGTACATTTGTGGCTTCCTAGGGCTCATGTTGAAGCTCCTGTCTCTGGTTCAATAATTTTGGCTGGAGTTTTGTTGAAATTAGGTGGGTACGGGTTTATTCGTGTAATATCTTTCTTATATTTTTTTTTATTTGATTATGGTTCTTTTTTTGTTAGCTTAAGACTTTATGGTTGTTTACTAGTGAGTTTATTTTGTTTGGTTCAGAGAGATTTAAGGATTTTAATTGCTTATTCTTCTGTTTGTCATATGAGTATAGTTATCGGAGGTTTATTTACTATAACTTCTTGGGGGGTTTTAGGTTCAATTGTGTTTATGTTAGGTCATGGATTTGTTTCTTCTGGTCTTTTTTTTCTGGTTGGTGTTGTTTATGAGCGTGTAGGTAGACGGAGTTTTTTTTTGGTTAAGGGTTTAATTAATTTTTTACCTTCTTTGTCTTTGTTTTGATTTATTTTTTGTATTCTTAATATGTCTTGTCCTCCTAGAATTAATTTATTTTCTGAAATTTCTCTTCTTTTTGGTCTTGTTTCTTGAAGTTTTAATACTTTTTATTTTCTTGTTTTTATTTTTTTTTTATCTGCTTGTTATAGTCTTACTATTTTTTTTTTGAGACAGCATGGTGTTTATTCTAGTTTGTTAAATTATTGTTTTTTTTGTTTTGTTCGTGAGTTTTTTGTGTTGTTTCTTCATTTTTATCCTGTTATTTTTATAATATTTGATTTGTTTTTTTTTTTTTTGCTCTTTTAGTTTAATTAAAAATTTTAGATTGTGGTTCTAAAGATCTTTTTGAGGTTGAGCTGTGTTGTTTTGTTTAAATGTTTTCTTTTTTTTTTTTTTTTTTTTTTTTTTTTTTTTTTTTTGGTATTTATTTTTATGAGTTTGATCTTTTATATTTTTTTGAGTGGGTAATATTTAGATTAAATAGTTGTTCTTTCACTTGCATTTTTTTTTTTGATTGGGTTTCTTTGATTTTTATGTCTTTTGTTTTTTTAATTTCTGGTTCTGTTCTTTTTTATAGAATTGGTTATATGGATGGTGATAAAAATATTGTTCGTTTCTTTTATTTTGTTTTTTTTTTTATTTTAAGTATAGTTTTTTTTATTCTTATGCCTGATTTAGTTTGTCTTCTTTTGGGTTGGGATGGATTAGGTTTAGTGTCTTATTGTTTGATTATTTATTATCAAAATAAGATTTCCCTCAGTTCTGGGTTAATTACTGTTTTTATAAATCGTATTGGTGACGTTTTTTTGATTTTATCTATTGGTTTTTTTTTTAATTATGGTTCTTGACATTTTGTTTTTTACATTGATTTTTTTGATTATTCTTTTTCTTTAATTGTTTATTTAATTTTATTTGCTTCTTTCACTAAGAGTGCTCAATTTCCTTTTTGCTTTTGGTTACCTGCAGCTATGGCAGCACCTACACCTGTTTCTTCATTGGTTCATTCTTCTACTTTGGTTACTTCAGGTGTTTATTTAATTATTCGTTTTAATTATTATATTTATAATTTTGATACTTTTTTTTTAATATTTATTTCTTTAATTACTATATTTCTTTCTGGGTTGAATGCTTGTGTAGAAAATGATTTAAGGAAAATTATTGCTTTTTCTACTTTGAGACAATTGGGTTTTATATTTTTTATTCTTTCTTTTGGTTCTTTAACACTTTGTTTTATTCATCTTTTAATTCATGCTGTTTTTAAATCTTTACTTTTTCTTTGTTCTGGTTTTTTTATTCATTGTTTTTTTGGTAATCAGGATATTCGTTTTATGGGGGGTCTTGTGTCTCAGTGTCCTTATATTTCTTCTTGTTTTTTTATTTCTTCAATTTGTTTATGTGGTGTACCTTTTTTGTCTGGCTTTTATTCAAAGGATTTTGTATTCGAATTGATTGTTTTAAGAGAAACGGGTTTTTTTTTCTTTTTCTTTTTTTGTTTTTCAATTAGTTTAACTATTTATTATAGATTACGTCTTTTTTATTATTTATTTTTTTCTAAATCTTTTTTTTTTCCTTTAATTTCTTTTTCTTACATTTTTTATATAAATTTTTCTCTTTTTTTCCTTTTTTTTTTTTCTTTGTTTGGGGGTTCTTTAATTTTTTGATTAGTAAGAGATTTTGTTTTTATTGTTGAATTTTCTTTTAAAATTTTAATTCTTATAATTTTTTTTTTTTGTGTTTTTTCTCTTTTTGGGTTTTTTGATTTGTTTTTTTATTGTAGTTTTTTTTTTTTTTTTTTTTTTGGTTCTATATGATTTTTGAATTATTTTTCTTCTAGATTTTTTATTTTCCGTTTTTTTGGGTTTAGAAATTTTATTTATGGTTTGGTTGATTCCGGTTGATTAGAATATTTTGTTTCTGGTGGTTTGTTTGGTTTTTTAAATTGATTTTCTATAGTTTTTGAGGATTTTTTTTTGAATAGATTTTACTTTTATATGGTTACTTTTTTTTTTTTTTTTTTTTTGTTTTAAATTTTTAATTTTTTTTTATTTAGGTGGCTTAATTGATAAAGTTTAACTTTGAAAATGTTAAGATGGTTTTTACCCTTAAATATTTATATTTATTTCAATTTTTATTTACAAAATTTTATTTTTTTTTATATTGAAAATATAATGTTTTTTATAAACTATGTAAATTTTTATATTAAGAATAAAGTGATTTAACACTGAAAAGATAGTTAGCGGCTTCTTTTAATTTATTCTTTTAATTGGAATTTTGTTTCACTTTTTCCATTAACAGTGGAATGCTTCTCATTTAGCTTCAATTAATTAAAAAGCATGGGGTGTTTAACCCTAATTTTAAGTCGAAATTAAATGTATTTTACTTCTTTGCTTTTTAAGAGAAATTGATTTTATTCAATAATTTCTTCTTGCAAAGAAGATGTTATTTTAACTATTCTCCTTTTTATTTAGTTCATTCAAGTATTCCTGTTTTTCATTCGTTAATTAGCCCTAAAATTAGGATTATGATTGTGATTATTCTTGATACAAGTCATTCTTGTATGTTTGTTATTGAAGTATTAGTTATGGGAAGAATAACTGAGATTTCAATGTCGAAGATTAAAAAAAGAATACCGATTATAAAAAAATGTGATGAAAAGGGTTTTCGGGCTGATGATATGTTTGAAAACCCACATTCAAATGGTGAATTTTTTTCTCGTCTTATGACTGTTTTTTTTGAAATCAGAATCGTAATTGAGAAAATTAAGATAATAATGGTTACTAAAATTATTGTTGTTCATGTAATTTTTATTATTCTCTTAACATTTAACCTTTTGATTGGAAGTCAATTATACTTTTTTATACTAAGAGAATATTTTTTATTTACCTCATCAGTACACACTGATATACAGAAATAGTCAGACTACGTCTACAAAATGTCAGTATCAAGCTGCTGCTTCAAATCCTGTATGGTGGGTTAGGGAAAAGTGTATATTTTTTCTTCGTAAGAAGCATACTGCTAGAAAAATTGTTCCAATAATTACATGTAGACCATGAAATCCTGTTATTATAAAAAATGTTGATCCGTAGATTGAGTCTGCGATTGTAAATCTAGATTCTGAGTATTCTCATTTTTGTAAAATTGTGAAGTAAATTCCTAATAGTACTGTAATTAGGATGGATTTATTTGATTTGTTGAGTTTATTAATTAAAATTGCTTGGTGAGCTCATGTAATTCTCACCCCTGATGATAATAAAATAATTGTGTTTAATAAGGGTACTTCCATTGGGTTGAATGGTTTAATAGATTTTGGGGGTCAATTTATTCCAATTTCAATGTTGGGGGATAAACTAGAGTGGAAGAATCTTCAGAAAAATGAAAAGAAGAATATTACTTCAGATGTGATAAACAAAATTATTCCTAATTTAATTCCTTTAGTTACTATTTTTGTGTGATTTCCTTGAAATGTAGATTCTCGAATGACATCTCGTCATCAAAGTATTGAACAAATTCTTGTTATAATAATACCTAAAATTATAATTTCTATTTGCTTGAGTGTTGTTCATTTTACTATACCTGTTAGTGAGGTTATAACATTTATTGATGTCAAAATTGGTCATGGTCTTCTTGTCACTAGGTGAAATGGGTGATTTTGCTTCATAAGGAATTTCTCTAGAGTATAATGTGATTAGTGTGGAAAATACATATGCTTGGATTATCGCAATAGCTGATTCGAATATTGTTAATATTATTTGAATGGGTAGAATTATTACTAATATTTTTGTTTCATTTATATTTCCTAATAGTGTTATTAGTAGGTGTCCTGCAATTATGTTTGCGGTCAGTCGTACTGAAAGAGAGATTGGTCGAATAATATTTCCTGTTGTTTCAATAATAATTATTATTGGTATAATTGCTGAAGGGGTTCCTGTGGGAAGCAAATGTTTGAATAATTCGTTTGTGAATTTTGTTCATCCGTAGATTATAAATATTAGTCATATTGGTAGGGCTATTGATATTGAAATTGCTATGTGTCTTGTAGATGTAAAATTGTAGGGAAAAATTCCTATAATATTATTAATAGTGATAACAAAAAAAATTCTTGTAGACATTAAAATTATTTCTTTGTGATGGGTTGCATTATAAAATTCTTCATTTATTTTTATTTCTAGTTTTTTTTTAATTATTCTTGTTCGTGATTTTTTTAATCAAAAGTTTATAGGTATAATGACTATCGTTGATAATATTATTATTCAGTTTATTTGGTAAATAGAAGTTGAAGGATCAAAAGATGAAAAAAGTCTTGTTATCATTTTCAGTTTATTCTTTTTCTTTTTTTTTCGTTATCTTTTCTTTTTTTTTTTTTTTTAAATTCAAAGTAGAGCATTGATTTTATTTGAATTATTATGATTGATGTTAATATTATAATTATTGTTCATATAATTGGTGATATTTGGGGAATCAAGGTGTACATATAATATGTAATGTTTACTTGACAAGTAATTGTTTTTTTTAAACTAACTCCTTTTTTCATTAAGAGTATTCGATTTTACTATATTTTGGTTTAAGAGACCATTACTTTCTTTTCAGTCACTTAATGAATTATTTTTTTTTCATTCAATAAAGTTTTTTAAATTAATTCTTTCTAGTGTAATAGGTATAAATCTGTGATTTGTGCCGCAAATTTCTGAACATTGTCCGAAGAATAAACCTGGTTTTTTTATTGTAAATGAAATTTGATTTAGTCGTCCTGGAACTGCATCTATTTTTACTCCAATTGATGGGATTGTTCAAGAGTGAATAACGTCAGATGATGTAATAATTATTCGTGCTTGTGTAAGGAAGGGAATTTTTACTCGGTTATCAACTTCTAATAATCGGAACATTTGAGTTTCTTTATCTTTAGCATTAATCATATAAGATTCAAAGTCTATTGTTTTTCTTTTGTCTGAATATTCATATCTTCAGTATCATTGATGTCCAATTGCTTTAATTGTAATTGATGGATTAATAATTTCTTCCATAATGTAAAGAATTTTTAATGATGGGATTGCGATAAAAATAAGTGACACTGCTGGTATGACTGTTCATAAGGTTTCCGTAAGTTGATTTTCTAAAAGAATTCGGTTTGAAAACTTGTTTTTTGTAATTGTAAATATTATATATATCACGATTGCTGTAATACTGATGATTGTAATTATGGTGTAGTCGTTAAAAAAAATTAATTGTTCTATAATTGGTCTTGCTCTATTTCTTAAATTAATTTTTATTCATGTTGGTATTTCTAAGGAAATTTTGTTTATAAGTGAATTTTAAGTTCATTGCACTTTTCTGCCACTCTCAGAATTTATTTAGAAAGAACTGGTAATTCATTAAATGTGTGTTCTGTGGGAGGCATTTGGAAAAATCATTCAATTGATGAAATTGTGTTCTTTTTAAAAATTGGTATGCGTTTGAATCTGAAAGTTTCTCACATAATAAATATGAATATTATGATTCTGGTTGTTGAAATAATTGAACCGATTGAAGAAATTACGTTTCATAGTATAAATGTGTCAGGGTAGTCTGAGTATCGTCGTGGTATTCCTGCTAAACCAAGAAAATGTTGGGGAAAGAATGTTGTGTTTACTCCAATAAATATAATTGAAAATTGGATTTTTAATCATTTTTTATTTATCACTGTTCCTGTAAATAGTGGGAATCATTGAATTGTTCTTGCTATAATTGCAAATACTGCTCCTATGGATAGAACGTAGTGAAAGTGAGCTACTACATAATATGTGTCATGAATAACTGTATCAATTGATGAGTTAGCTAGGATTACTCCAGTTAATCCTCCTATTGTAAATAAGAAAACGAATCCTATTGATCAAATTATTTGAGGAGATTTTTTTGAAGGAATTCCTTGCATTGTCGCAATTCAGCTAAAAATTTTAATTCCAGTGGGGACTGCAATTACTATAGTTGCTGAAGTAAAGTATGCTCGTGTATCAATGTCTATTCCTACTGTAAATATGTGGTGTGCTCACACAATAAATCCTAAAATTCCAATTGAAATTATTGCATAGATTATACCTAGGTGTCCAAACGTAATTCTTTTTCCTCTTTCATGTATAATAATGTGAGAAATTAACCCAAATGCTGGGAGAATAAGAATATAAACTTCTGGATGTCCAAAAAATCAGAATAGATGTTGGTATAAAATTGGGTCTCCCCCTCCTGAGGGATCAAAAAACGATGTATTGAAGTTTCGGTCTATTAATAGTATAGTAATTGCTCCTGCTAAGACGGGGAGGGAAATCAGAAGTAAGATTGCAGTAATTAACACTGATCAGCAAAAGAGGGGAGTTTTTTCTATTGTTATTTCTTTAACTCGTATATTTATAATAGTGGAGATAAAATTAATTGCTCCTAGGATAGAGCTAATACCTGCAATATGTAGAGAAAAAATCGTTAAGTCAACTGATGGTCCTGAATGTGCTCTTTGACTTGAAAGAGGGGGATAAACTGTTCACCCAGTTCCTGCACCTGACCCTGCGGTTGATCTTACAATTAATATTGAAATTGAAGCTGGGAGTAATCAGAATCTCATATTATTTATTCGTGGAAATGCTATATCGGGAGCTCCGATTATTATTGGAACTAGCCAATTTCCAAATCCTCCAATTATAATGGGTATAACTATAAAAAAAATTATTACAAAAGCGTGTGATGTAACAATGGTGTTATAGATTTGATCATTTTTGATTAGCAGCCCTGGTTGCGAAAGTTCTATTCGGATAATTATTCTCATTATTGTCCCTAATATACCAGATCATAATCCAAACAGGAAATAAAGGGTGCCAATATCCCTGTGGTTTGTTGAGAACAGTCATTTTTTCATTGTAGAATGGGGTGGCTGATTTTAGGCGATAAATTGTAAATTTATTTAAGGTTTTTAAACCTCTCATTATTTAGGTCTGGGTCTTATATTCAATTATGAAGTTGAATTGCAAATTCAATGGTGCATTTATAAGCTAAGGCTTATAAATCCTTATAATTTTAACTTTGAAGGTTAATAGTTTTTTTAACTTAAATCCTTTAAAAGGATTTTATCATCAAGCACAGGATAGTTCCTGTTGTATTAACAACTAAGTCGTTTTCTGTTCATTTTTTTTTTATTGTTGTTTTTTTTGATATAGAGGTGATTATTAAAATTGGTCTAATCATTTTTATGTAAATGAATGTTGACAGAATTGATGAGGTAACCATTGATATGGCAATTACGAGAGAAAAATTTATTGTAGATTGTAGAATTATTCATTTGGGGAAAAACCCAATTATTGGGGGTATTCCTCTTATTGATAGGATGTTTACAATGATTCTTATTTTGTTTGGGTTTCTTTGTGTTTTTACTTGGTTCAAAAATATAAAGTTTATAATTTTTATTTTCTTGATGATTATTATATTAATAACTGTGTAAATAGAAAAAAAAGTAACAAATTGTGACTTTGAATTTATTAGTGATATAATTATTCAAGGTGAATTTGAAATAGATGAGTAAGCTATAATGGTTTTTATGGATATTTGTTTGATTGCTATGATTGGGGCCATAACTATTGTTAGACATATTGGTATTAATATTAATTTTAATCCCACTATTTGTGATATAATAATAGTTGGTACAATTTTTTGTATAGTCATTAAGATAAAGCAGTTTTCTCAGGTTATTGGTTTTATAATTATTGGCACTCATATGTGGAATGGTAACAGACCTATTTTTATTAATAATCTTCTTATTAATATGATTCTTGAACCGAGGGGGGTCTCAGTTATTGAATTTATTAATATTGATATTAATATAATGGAGGAGGCTAGTCTTTGTACAATAAAATATTTTATTGGTTGATCTTTTATAGATTTTGATTTAGTTATAATTGGTAAAAATGATATTAAGTTGATTTCTATTATGGTTCAAATTATGAGTATTCTTCTTGTTGATAAAGCGGTCATAATTGATAGGAATATTGTTAATAATATTATTATTTTTGTTAAATTAATTTTAATTAGAAAGAGAATTTTTTTTCATGGATGGGGTATGAGCCCATAAGCTTTTTTAGCTTATCTTTCTTAATTAAATTTTATAATTTGATGTAAGATGCATAAAGAATTTTGATTTCTTTTGACTTAGTTTAATTCTAAGATTTATAATTAAATTTCTAGTAAGAGTGATTTTACACTTAATTTATTACATCAAAATAATCCTTTTTTCAGGCATCTTACT